CGGCATAATAAGTAAGCAAAGCAGTTCTTAACTCTATTGACCCAATAGCTCACTAATTGATCTTTACGGTGCTTTCTCTATCAATTCAATCCTTTATCCATAGAGTATAGTATATAGGCTATGTCTATTTCTTCCTATTTTGGTTCTCGTGAAGTTTCTTTATTTGCTACAGCTGATAAAAACCGTTGCTTTAGACGATGCATATGTAGAAAGCCTATTTTTCTAGTATTTACTAGTCGATTGGATCTTTTTTTCCTTCTTTCTATAGTGGAGATAGTCGCACGTAATGACAGATCACGGCCATATTATTAAAAGCTTGTGGTAAGAATGGGTTTCGTTCTAGTGCTCGGAAATAATATTCCAAAGCCTTTGTATGCTCTCCGTTACTTGTGTGTATAAGGCCTATGTTATAGAGTATATAACTTCGATCATAGGGATCAATTTCTGATCGCGTAGCTTCATAATAATTCTGTAAAGCTTCCGCATAATTTCCTTCGGCTTGAGCCAACATCCGTTACGGTCGTTCATTCTATTCAAAGAATCTCCGTTCCAGAACCGTACGTGAGATTTTCATTTCATACGGCTCCTCCCTTCTGTGCATAGTACTAAGGGAAATAATCCATGGAATCCCAATTTAACTATTTTCATTATGAACTGACAGGAGCTGGTATTTTTACAAGAAATCTCTAGCTAGCCTTCCTGCAAGAGGTTTTTTCTTAACACCAATCGTATTAGTGCTAGATGGAAATGGTAACTCCAACAATTTCTTTGTCCTCAACGCCCCCTATTTCCAGGAATTAGTCACTTCAACGATCTTTGATGGTTATATGGGTACCTAAAGTACGAACGAGATGGATGTTTGTTGTCCCAACCATTTTTGTTAGCCCTGATCCCAATAAGGAAAAGGGTAATTTATAACAAAGTTTTCGTGTTGTTGATTCCTAGGTGTAGTGCTTCTTCCCCTATGCTGCCTATTAGTACTAGTGGAGTAGGATTGACCCGCAATACGGAACCTATAGGTATAACCTTTCGCTCAATACTAAAATCGACAATTGAAGCATCTGAGGCTGCATCAATCGAGGATACACGACAGAAGGAATTGTTCTATCTCCAAACTTCACCTTCACCAAGCGTAGGTTTATTTCAATAATTTTTTTCTTTCTATCCCGAACCGCGTCTCTTTTCTTTCTCGTAATACTGAGGACGGCTAGACTAAAAAAAAAAGAATCAAATCGCACCATCTCTGTAATAGGTAAATGCCCTTTTTTCTCCGGAAGTCGTCGGAATTATTCGTAATAAGATATTGGCTACAATTGAAGAGGTCTTATCAATAAAATTTGCATTTATCCGAGATCTAGGCATAATTAACAATCCATTCTATAATTCTTTTCATTACCCTTCGGGGAAAATGATCCCGCAAACTAAAGGAATTGTAGAGTACGAAATAACATAAAAACAGACTAATTCTAAAAAAAGATGTGGACCTTTTGTTCAAACTGTCCCTTTTGTTTGGATTGGACAAGGAGAGATAGGAAATATTAGAATCGGATTAGATTTCATTCCAATAAGGTAAGCATCCGTTTTGTCTTTTGTTTGCATAACACGGATACGCCATGCCATTGAAATAGAAAGATCCGTGGGACGATTCATAAATTTGTACTAGATCTATGGGGTAGCTGATGGAAGAAGTTTTTGTTGAGAAATAGGAAATTTTATTTGAAAGGAATTATTCCTACGGAACCATTCATCAGTCGTACATATACTGCAATAATATGAATGACTCGCTATTCACTCGGTTTCTGGTCAATAATAAAATTATGTAGGAGAGATGGCCGAGCGGTTCAAGGCGTAGCATTGGAACTGCTATGTAGGCTTTTGTTTACCGAGGGTTCGAATCCCTCTCTTTCCGTTTCTCTTAATTCACCAACGTTACTGAACACAATCTATCAAATCAAATAACAATTTATACCATCATCCCAACAAAAACAAAAAGACCTTTATTTGATAAAAATTGTCTATTTCTAATTACATTACTGTGGTACGTAAAATACAAATATTGGAAAAAGCAAGAGAAAAAAAATCTGACTGCTGGTCCATTTATGATACATGAATGAGAAAAATGCGTATCAAGGCCCTTACCTTAGATCTATTTATTTTATTTAATTTCGATTTCGGCGAAAAGGGACAAAATTCTTTGAAACTTTCTTTGTTTTGTTATTTTCGTTAGGTTCAAGTCTGACGGGAATAATGTTCTACGACTAACAACTCATTTATTTTCAAACCGATCCATTTACTATCTATTATTTGATTTACTACTCCTTTATATTGGAATGAGTCAAAAGTCAAATGTTTTGGCAATTCCTCGTGGGGGGATAAAGCAATAGAATTTTGAATTAGAGCTTTCGATTTTTGTTTCTCCTTCGCAGTAATAATATCTCTGGGTTTACAACGATAACTTGGTATATCCACTATACGACCATTAACTAAAATATGTCTATGGTTAACTAATTGCCTGGCTCCAGGAATGGTCGAAGCCATACCCAATCGGAAAAGGATGTTATCCAAACGCATCTCAAGTAATTGTAGTAAAACCTGACCTGTTGACCCTTTGGCTTTTCCAGCGATATGCACATATCTAAGTAATTGTTGCTCTGTCAGACCATAATGAAAACGCAATTTCTGTTTTTCTTCTAGACGAATACGATATTGCGATCTTTTCCCAGAACGCAATTGGTTTTTAAGATCACTTCCGGATCTAGGTTTTTTACTAGTTAGTCCTGGTAAAGTCCCCAGACGGCGTATTTTTTTGAAACGAGGTCCTCGGTAACGAGACATAAAGACTCCTTTTTTATTTTATTGATATTGAAATTTTATTTTTTTCAGAAAAAAAAAATGAAAACTGAACTATAAATTAAGACTGAACTAAGGAATAAACAAAGCTAAATCTACTGAAATACTACAGAATAAAAGAAATTCTATCAATATCCGGATTTTTTGTATATATAGGAAGTTGCGGCTCTGTTTTATGATTTGTTCTGTAGAGAGAGATCTAATTGCTACAATACATTTTTTATTCATAGTTGCAAGTTACCACGACATAATAGATAGATCAGTGATTCACCATTTGGAAAAAAGGAGAGGATAGATTATCAATCATGGAAAAATCGATAGAGAAAAAGCCGGCTATCGGAGTCGAACCGATGACCATCGCATTACAAATGCGATGCTCTAACCTCTGAGCTAAGCGGGCTCACATAATCACATACATAATCACATAATATAAATATTATATATTATATAGGAATTGAGGAAACTACCGGATTTTAGCTATTAGTTGATCCTAGCTATTCATTTAATTAACTATAAACTATAGTAATATACTAAATATACCATATATACTATTTAATATATACTATTAATTCTATTTTTTATTTATATATTATTTATATATAAATTTCTATATAATATAGAAAAAATATAGAAAAAATAGAAAAATGGAATATAAATATAACTAGATAGTTCTTCATTACTATATATATATAGTTCTACATAGTTCTAACTATATAGAATATATTGAACTACTTCTAATTATTTCTAATCATAATGTATTGTAGAACATAATGTATTAATATAAGTTATATTTAACTAATCTAATTTAGATTAGAATTCAAAAATAAAATAAATAAATTCTATTTATAAAATTCAAATAAATTAAATAAAATAAATAAAAGTAATATAAAATAAAAAATTGGAATTCCATTTTATTTAATTTATCATTTAATTAATTAAAATTTTCATTAATATAATGAAAATGAATATCAAATTGGTCAAATTGGAAATTATGATTAAAAAAAAATCTAATTATTTTTTATTAGATTTATTAGAGATAGAGAAAATTATAGGAAATTATATCATATTAAGTCATATCATATTAAGTTTATTTATATTATAATTATATTATAATTGTTTATTATTTATAATTGTTAATTATAGCTACAGCGGATCGGTCCTAAGATAAAAAAAGATAAGGATAAAAATACAATCTAAATTAAGATGAGACATTCTTCTGGTTTGATTCGGAAAAGGAGGAGATAGGACGAAAAAAAAGAAGAATGAATATCGACCGTTCCACTATTCCAAGTCGCACTATAAAAAAGAAAGGGAGGGGGAAACGTATATATGTTGGATATATCTATCCATATTGAATTGTGGATACATCAATGATAGAATCATTTCTGATTAAAACAAGGTTCATCCAATATAGATGAACTGATGGAGGATAGCCAGAAAAAGAAAAATAAAATAGCAGCATACACATTTTCAACAAAGAAATCATTATCTAACGAATTCAACGGGTCCAAACAAACAAAATAAATGAAAGAGATAGATGGAATTCCAACCGGATCTTGGTATCAAAGGGGATATGGCGAAATTGGTAGACGCTACGGACTTGATTGGATTGAGCCTTAGTATGGAAACCTGCTAAGTAGTAACTTCCAAATTCAGAAAAACCCCGGAATTAAAAATGGGCAATCCTGAGCCAAATCCTTATTTTTAGAAAACTTTTTAGAAAACGAAGGTTTAGTTTATAAAACTAGAAAAAGGGATAGGTGCAGAGACTCAATGGAAGCTGTTCTAACGAATGGAGTTGACTACGTTTCATTGGTAGCTGGAATCCGTCTTTCAAAATTACAGAAAAGATGTTCCTATATACCTAATACGTACGTATACATACTGACATATTAAACGCATGACCCGAATCCATTATGAATATATTCGAATTATATATAATTCGAATATGAAAAATTCAGAGTTATTGTGAATCCATTCCAATGGAAGTTGAAGGAAGAATTGAATATTCAATTATTAAATCATTCGTTCCAGAGTTTGGTAGATCTTTTGAAAAACTGATTAATCGGACGAGAATAAAGAGAGAGTCCCGTTCTACATGTCAATACCGACAACAATGAAATTTATAGTAAGAGGAAAATCCGTCGACT